GAAATGAGTTTTCTAGCATTTGACTACGTACCACTAAAGGGTTTAATCGCAAACGTGACAGATAACCCAGAAACTCTAAATTATCTTTAGATAATTGATTTATATTGACCTTTTGCGATTGAAACCATACGGAAAAATAAGATTGCCATAAATTAACAAAATAATATTTCCATTTATTCATCAGAAGCGGTGTATCCTTTGTTGCCAGAATGCATCTTCCGTGATATCTAACATAATGTATGAAAGGATCCTTGAGCAACCCTAGGATCGCCGGAAAATTATTAACAAAAACTTTTAAAAAATTTTGTATTTTTCCATAGAATAAAATTCGCTCAAAAAGGACTTCATAAGATGTCGATCGTAAATGCGAAGACCGCTTGCGTAGAAAAAAAAAGATGGATTCGTATTCACATACATGAGAATTATATAAGAACAAGAAAAATCTTGGATTCAAAATTGATTTTTTTTTAATATAAAAATTCTTCCAATTGCAATACTCGTATAAACAGAACCGAAAAAAATGCAAAGAAGAGGCATCTTTTACCCGGTAACGTAGGGTTTGAACCAAGATTTCTAGATGGATGGGGTAAGGTATTAGTACATCTAACACATAATTAAAATGTGCCAATTTATCTTCTAAAAAGGGAAATATTGAATGAATTGATTGTAAATTATAAGATTTTTTTAATTGTTTTCCTTGAAAAGAGGATCCTAATCTTAGGGAAAATGGAATTTCTACAATCACTGCAAATAAAACAGATATCATTTGATAATAGAAAAGACTGGTATGCCCCAAAAAGGAATTTTGGTTCAAATCCTTAGTAGGAATAATCAAACGATTCTGTTCATACATTCGAAAAATTAAGCGTTTCACAATTAGTGAACTATATTTTTTGTCATAATCCGGATTTTCCAAGAAAATAGAGCGATTTCTATTTAATCTATTTAAACCATGATCATAAGCAAGTACATAAATATACTCCCGAAAAAAAAGTGGATATAGAAAACTCTGTTGCCGAGCCCCATCGAACTCTAAATATCCTTGAAATTTCTCCATTTGGATTGAAATTCGATTTGAACTGAAGGTAAAGTCTTTATTTTCTTGAGTTCTGAAATGACACATAGTGCGATACAGTCAAAATAAGGTATTAAACTACAAAAGCAATAGATACCTCACAAACAGGTAGACTGCTAACCGGATTCTCTATCTTTAATAGGTTTCTGTTCGTTATATTATAGAATAACAAAACAAGATGATTAGAAATCCTTTATTTTTTTAACCTAATCGCTCTTTTGATTTTGGAAATATATATATTTTTTATCAATATACTGCTTCTTTTACACACTCCAACCTAATCCAAATGGACTAGGTAAAAAAATAATTAGGACTCATGAAAAAATTGATAATAACACGCAAGAAAAAAATGCCTTCCCATACCCGTATTAGGCACTAATCTATTTTTAACATTTAATTAGTTCGGGTAATTTTTCAAATTACGAATGGAAGCTCGTTTCTTTTTTTTTTCCTGGAATCAGGAAAACTGGTTTTTTTATCCATCCATTTATATTTATTCACTTGACCCAAATTGGAATTCTTTTTTTTTTTTTTTTCGACATCGAAAAAAAGGTTGTACCGATCAGGAAAGAAAAAAAAAATGTTATCTGAATTCTCCCTTGATACGACATGCTATTTTTTCCATTCATTCCTTTCAGGATCAGTCGTGGTCTTACAAACTCTACCGCAGATCTGGACGAATCCTTTTCTTCATACAAATGTGTAAAAGATGCTAGTCGCACTTAAAAGCCGAGTACTCTACCGTTGAGTTAGCAACCCTAAAAAACAAAAAAAGAACGTACTGCAAATATGTAGATACAACCAGAATAAAGAAAAAAATCCAGTCGTGTGTGCGTCAGGGATAAATAGATCCATTTATCTATGAGAGAATTATATTTGGTCCATACACTGTTGTCAATATGATTATGAATTTTTCATATAGTGAAAAGAATAGAAAAAAGAAATCAAAAAGCTTAACCCCTCGGTTTGTTAGTTCATACAATGAATGAAAACTAAGCCAGTTAAGGTAATCTCAAATCTTTTTATACTTTTTTAGACCCATTTTTTATGGCCTTTAATTTTTTATGATGAATAAATTATTCATATAATAATATATATATTAGTTTTATTCAGAATTACTATATTATTTTATATTATATTTATATACAGTATTATTTTCTATACAGTAAAATTTTGTATTTATAAAAAAATTCGAATTTATATAATTCGAGATCCAAAAATTTTTTCATAAATTTGTTTATGATTATAAAACATAGTAGTTGTTAGCAGGGTATTTTTTAGTATTCGTACCTTAGGAGGAATACTAATAATAAATCGAAATTCTAATAAATCAAAATAAATATGATGGAAGTGAAAGAGGAGGAAAGAGAAGAGTAGATAAAATTTGATATCAAGCTATATACGAGTCTTTCACATCCTCTTTTTTCTATTTAATTAATTCAATTTCGTTTTATTAAGACTTCATTCCGTAAAAATCCCTGCCTTCTTTGAAATATCATGAACTGTTCTTGTTGGTTGAGCGCCTTTTTTAAGAAAATCGAGAATAGCAGGAAGATTTAAATAAGTTTGATTAGTTATCGGATCATAAAAACCCACCTTGCTAAGATCTCTTCCTTCTCTTCGGGATCGAACATCAATTGCAACGATTCGATAAACGGCTCATTGGGATAGATGTATATCAATAATACCCCCCCCTAGAAACGTATAAGAGGTTTTGGCCTCGTACGGCTCGAGAAAAAAAATTCAATGAGTAGAAGTTAACTTTAACTCTCTGTATAAAATTCAAATAGTAAATTCAAATATTAAATAGATTAATAAAAACATTAAATCAATTAGCCAGTATTGAAACCCTCAATATTTTTTCCATAAAAAGCATTCATAACATTCGTACTCTCGTAACTCAAGTTAAACAACTCTCAAATATCTCACCGGAGAATCCTTAAGTACTTTTTTTATTGAGTAGTCTCTAGCCCTTTTTTTGTTTGTCTCATTTTTTAGAATCAATTTTGATTCTTCATTCTGATCTAGTTGTTCAAACAATTGAAAACTGGATTTCCTTGTTTCAGGATTCTTTACCCTTACTTTGAATCTTTAGGTTTAGACATTACTTCGGTGATCTTGAATCGTTTTATTAAAAACGGGCAGCAACAAGCCCCTTATTTTGTTTATGATTTCTTGTCTTTCTATACAAAGAATCATACAAACGCTTGATTCACGCATGATAGACTTTTGATTCAAAGAATTTTACAATTTTAAGAAAATTTCCTTTTCCATTGTAAAATTGCTTGAAAGGACTTTTTTTTCAATATAATAAAGACTTACGAAGTTGTTCCATTGATTCGCACTAACCCTAGATCCTTACTCCTGCGAAAGCAATAAAAACTTTCTATTCTCCTCGAGCTCCATCCTGTACTCTTTTTTATATTCCAAAAAAGTGTAGGACTCTAGTAAAATAGAACACAAAATGTCGAGCCAAGAGCACCTATATTCCTATATAAAAAGTGGCGGATGAAAAAATCCACAGCAGATCATGTCCTTCAATTCAAGTCGCACGTTGCTTTCTACCACATCGTTTTAAACGAAGTTTTACCATAACATTCCTCTAGTTTGTGTAATTGATTCAATTATGGAATCATGAATAGTCATAGTTCAGTCAGTATATCGTAATCTATACCTTTTCTTTCTCTATGAATGAAATAGTGAATTTACGCGTAAAGGTTCAATCAGAATTCAAATGAATCCCATATTAGTTTGAATAGAAATCTATATTTATATATATAAATATAAATTTTTTTTTATTAAAACTCTTAGAATCTATGGTTCTACCTTACTTACCCGCATCACACACAAATTAAAAAAGCAAATAGATTTTTTTGAATTCGGTTGAAATAATGAAAAATCAGTTTATTCTTCTTTTCATTTCAATATTTGATTCTTAAAAAATATTGGATTTTTAAACAGAAAGAGAAAGATGGTGTACAAAGGCAATAGAAGATTGATTCCGTAATGACTGTACTCTGGGACGGAAGGATTCGAACCTCCGAATAGCGGGACCAAAACCCGTTGCCTTACCGCTTGGCTACGCCCCATTTCGCTTTTTATTCAAGACTACTAAAAGAGTAATATTCCTATTGGTTGTTCGTCAATTCAAAATTAAATATAGATTACATTGGTGCTAAAGTTTTAACACGTGTAGATAGCAAATCAAACTTACTTTATTGATCATTACATAGAATTCAATTAAGATATTGTATGAAAATATTATTTCTTTAATTCTCATAAGAGAATGAAAGAATTTTTGATTGAGTAAGTTCAACAAAGTCTTTTTAGACTATCTTTCTTTATTTTTTCCTTATATAAAAAATATATTAATAACTCAATCAAAATTAAATTATCCACAAGAACACCAATTTTTGTTATGCTTAATATATTTAATTTGATCTGTATTTGTTTTAATTCTGCCCTTTTTTCAAGCACTTTTTTAGTCGCCAAATTGCCAGAGGCCTACGCCTTTTTGAATCCAATCGTAGATGTTATGCCCGTAATACCTCTTTTCTTTCTTCTCTTAGCCTTTGTTTGGCAAGCCGCTGTAAGTTTTCGATGAAATTCTTAATACTGTCTTAAAAAAATTCACGATTTTTATTCTTCCAACAATTCAAAAGATCAAAAAAATCTTGACGTATGAACGAACTCTCAATTCAAACATTGCATTTTTTTGGTAGCCATACTAAATCTGGATCATTTCTATTTCCGAAATTTTATCCTCTTTTCCCTAAATGAAAGAACCTAATTAGATTCGAGTTCACCAAAAAAATATCTAGATGTTGGTATGCAAATCTGTTTGAATATGAAAGATTCGCCTATTATCTTAATTACAAATGACTTTCTGAAACCTTTTTTTTGATTTATTGGTATCAAAATTAGATATTTGATATAAAAATAGAGAATCTATTCTCTTTTTTTTTAGTAAGATCTTGGAGATTGTGTAATGCTTACTCTCAAACTTTTTGTATACACTGTAGTTATATTCTTTGTTTCTCTCTTCATATTTGGATTCCTATCTAATGATCCAGGACGTAATCCGGGACGTGAAGAATAAAAAAGAAAGGTTTTTTATTGCTTTATTTAATTAGTGGAAATGCTCGAATTTTATTAGGATTTTATCTATTACACACCATCAAAAGGAGAAAGGGAAAGAGAGGGATTCGAACCCTCGGTACGATTAACTCGTACAATGGATTAGCAATCCAACGCTTTAGTCCACTCAGCCATCTCTCCTAATCGAAAAGGGATACTTATTAGGTTCCATTAAACAAAAAAAAGGCTTGAAAAAGAACCTTCTCCACTTTATTCTTAAAAAGCTTTCTTTTTTTGTATAGATTTTTCTTTATAATATATATATTTTTTCATTTTCTATATTTTATTATATATATATAATTTCTTTTTTATTATATAAATATATTTATCCTCTATTTATATATAAATATATATATATTACTATTATATAACTGTTTTTATAGAACTTTCTCAGTAATTCTAGTTACATTAAAAATTTAGATAAAGATTAGATAAAGAAAAAACGCGAACTCGAAAGAGAAATAAATAAAACCACAATAATAGAAATAGAGAATCCTTTTTTTATTTTGTCTCGTCAAAACACAAGTAAAAGATCTTTTTTATTTTAATAGCCTGGCCTGGTAAGGCCCCAGCCGGGCCTTTTTTTGTTAAAATAAAAAAGACTCATCCGACGGATTTTTAGACAAAAAAGATTTGAAATTGAAAAAAAGTGGAATTGAATCCGCTTTTACTAATTTTATTAAGTCAACGCTAGAATTTTCTAAATTTTTTCAGATTTTTTTATTACACCCCCGATTACTTTGTTCGACAAAAGGTTAATTTATATACAATAATTGCATTGTAGCGGGTATAGTTTAGTGGTAAAAGTGTGATTCGTTCCTTTAATCCCTTTAATAGTTAAAGGGTCTCTCGGTTTGATTCATCTTCCGATCAAAAATTTTATTTCTTAAAAGGACTTAGTCCTTTCCCTTTCAATGAAAGATTCAAGGAAGATTATAGATTCTCGTAATTTGTATCCAAAGACTCTAATCAATTGTAAATTTGGATTATGAAATTCCGAAACATAATTTTTGAATTGGATGACTATTTACAATTCAATAAGTATAACAAGAGGATCCATGGATAAAGCTAGAAAAGTTTCTTTCTAATCGTAACTAAATCTTCAGCTCTATTCAATTGTTTGGTATAGAAAAAATTGAAGCAAAATAGCTATTAAACGAGAACTTTGGTTTACTAAAGACATCGACATATTTTATTGTTTTAGCTCGGTAGAAACCAAATACTTTTCCTAAGGATTCCGTTAAATAGAAATAAAGAACGAAGTAACTAGAAAGATTGTTCGAGTTCGCCTGATCTATCTTCTAGAAGGATCATCTAGAAAGCAAAATTTTCTGTGAAAGTACCCAGACGGAAAAAAAGCTAACATAGATGTTATGGGTCGAATTTTCATTTTGATTTCGTTCCCGTCTTTTTTTATTTGGGAATTTCTCCATCCATCATAAAGGAGCCGAATGAAACCAAAGTTTCATGTTCGGTTTTGAATTAGAGACGTTAAAAATATAAAAATGATCGATCGACGTCGACTAAAACCCTTAGCCTTCCAAGCTAACGATGCGGGTTCGATTCCCGCTACCCGCTCTAAATTCACAATTGCCCCTTTTTTTTTAGAGACCATTTTCTCTATTAGAATTGGCTAATAGCAATTGTGTATTGAATTCACTTCAATACACAATTGCTAAAAAGATTTCGCACATTCTTTTTTTTTAACAATCGGAAAGTAAAAAAAAAAGAATGTGCGAAAAGCGTCCATTGTCTAATGGATAGGACATAGGTCTTCTAAACCTTTGGTATAGGTTCAAATCCTATTGGACGCAATATCAATATAGATATATTGATATTTATCTATTATTTCCATTTATATATATTATATATAATATATTTTGATTCTATTTCGAAAAAAGATAAGAAAGAAATAGAATAAGAAAGAAATTCTGAATGCTTTAAGATTTAATATTAAAAGTTATATACTTCTTTCTATTATATATACTTGACTTATCGACTTCTATTTATAGAATTTCTTAAAAATTGAATTAAAATTAAAGAGTCAAATTGACTAAAGAATCAAAAATAAGAATGATCCGTTTCGTTTCTTTTTTTATAATTTCTCCTGAAGTAGAAAACGTTCTAGTTGCTCTTGAATACCTTCTTTCAAAAAGCTTTCTGCTTCAGCGGTTAATGTCTTGGTAGAGGCTATGATTTCTTGAAACTGAGGTTTATTCGTTTTTAAGTAAGTGCGTAACTGAACGAGAAATTTTCTTACTTGTCCAATTTCTAATCCATCCAGATAA